GGTTTGATCAATTAATATTGGATTCTTTCTTCAATATGGAATCGATTCACACCAATTCTTCTGTATTGTATTATGTTACAGGCTTATCCTTCACTTTTCTGAAGTTTGGATAGAAGGATTCCTATACCAATGTATACAATTAACTCCATTCGTTAGAATAGCTTCCATCGAGTCTCTGCACCTATCCTTTTTTATTTTCGCTTTCTGAACCTTTGCTTGTTTTCGGAAAACGTGATTTGGCTCAGGATTGCCCATTTTTATTAATTCCAGGGTTTCTCTGAATTTGAAAGTTATCACTTAGTAAGTTTCCATACCAAGGCTCAATCCAATTAAGTCCGTAGCGTCTACCGATTTCGCCATATCCCCCTTTTGAGATGAAAATCTCATTGTGATCCCGTCCCTTTTTTCTTTCATTTATACCGGAACCGTTCAATTCATTAGATAGATGCCCGTCTCGAAAAAGTGTTTTCTCATCTTTGTGATTTCTTGTGTATCTTCTTTCATCTTCTATAGGAGGCTCGTATTCGGTCCAATCAAAAACGATTTTATCATTTCTGTATCCGCAATTCAATATAGGTGGATACATACCCTATACATCTGTCTCTCGTCCACTCATTTAACCATGAAATTGAAAATACTTGAACGGTCGATAATTTATTTATATTATTTTATTAATTTATTTATATTATTTTATTATTAATTATTATTTATATTTTTTTATAAAATAAATAAAAATTAAAATAATAAAATAATTGAAATTATATATCGCTAGATTAATCTTATGTTCTATAATATAATATTTAACAGTTATTATTATTTGAAATTAGAATTATTCTATTGTTTCTGTTTAATTAATTAATATATTAATTTATAATTTAATTAAAATTTATATATTAATTAATATTTATATATTAATTAATAAATAATAATTATATTAATAAATATATATAAATAATAATATTTAATAAATAATAATAATTAATAAATTTCATATTTAATTAATTATGTTATAAATAGCGAATATGAATAGCCAAGAAATAGTTAATAGCAAAGATTCTAAGAGTTTATTGAATTCCTCTGCATGTCGAATTTATGTTATGTGAGCCTGCTTAGCTCAGAGGTTAGAGCATCGCATTTGTAATGCGATGGTCATCGGTTCGATTCCGATAGTCGGCTTTTCTCTAGTTATTTTCTTTTTTACATGATTGATAATGCATCTTTGAAATCAAAGTGAAAAAAAAAGTATTCTTCTTTTCACAAAAGCCATTGATTATAGGATAGGAATTTCCTACTATCTCACGAACAGAATCCCTTTCCTTTTCTATATATAGAAAACCGGAAACTGGATATTTATTCAACCCATCTCATTATTCTTTAATTAATATTATTATTCTTTAATTAATATTAATTAATAATAGAATAATACTTCAGTAGATTTTGCTTTATTTAGAATTTAGTTCATTTTTAGTTTAGATTTATTCTGTAGAATGAAATTTCATCAATAAGAATAAGAATTAATTAATAATATATTAATTATAAATAAATAAGGAGTCTTTATGTCGCGTTACCGAGGTCCTCGTTTCAAAAAAATACGTCGCCTGGGGGCTTTACCAGGGCTAACTAATAAAAGGCCCCGAGCTGGAAGTGATCTTAGAAACCAATCGCGTTCTGGGAAAAAATCCCAATATCGTATTCGTCTAGAAGAAAAACAAAAATTGCGTTTTCATTATGGTCTTACAGAACGACAATTACTTAAATACGTTCGTCTCGCCGGAAAGGCAAAGGGGTCAACAGGTCAGGTTTTACTACAATTACTTGAAATGCGTCTGGATAACATCCTTTTTCGGTTGGGTATGGCCCCGACTATTCCGGGAGCTCGCCAATTAGTTAACCATAGACATATTTTAGTCAACGGTCGTATAGTAGATATACCAAGTTATCGCTGCAAACCCCGAGATACTATTGCGGCGAGAGATGAACAAAAATCTAGAGCTCTAATTCAAAATTCTCTCGATTCATCCCCTCAGGAGGAATTGCCAAACCATTTGACTCTTCAACCATTCCAATATAAAGGATTAGTCAATCAAATAATAGATAGTAAATGGGTCGGTTTGAAAATAAATGAATTACTGGTTGTAGAATATTATTCTCGTCAGACTTAAACCTAACAAAAAGAAAATAAAGACTAATATATACTCCCTTTCGGCGAAGTAAATTAACCGAAGGTTAAGATAAATTAAATTAAGGGTTTGCTCCAGATTTTTATTCCATTTAGGTGTCATAGACCGAGAGAGAGGGATATTTTCATTCCTTGTCTACTCGTTTCTTTATTTTCCGTACGACAGCCATTAAGAATAGAGAATCCATATCAAAGAAAGGTCTAACTGTAGGAATAGTCATATATTGCTATTTGATCTATATCTATTGATCTATTGTGGTTAGTAAGATCGGTAAATTAGGTGAAGGTAAGGAAAGAGAGGGATTCGAACCCTCGGTAAGCAAAAGCCTACATAGCAGTTCCAGTGCTACGCCTTCAACCACTCGGCCATCTCTCCTACATAATGATTATGACCTAAAAACCGAAAATCGAGTGAATAATTCATTATTCATATTAGAATTAGATTATTGGGTAGGTACAACCAATCAATTCTAAATAGAAATAAAAATAGAAAATTGTTTTTTTATAAATAAAAACTGTTAAAAAAATTCTATTCATGTTTGCAAAAACAATGTTATCTTCTTTTTCTGATTATCTATTTAATCTATTTATACTATACCGACCTCATTAAATCAATAAATTAGAAATTCTAATGAATCGACTGAGCTAGGGTTCTATATTTTATAGACTATGGTTAATGGATATCTTTAGATCATGATTCTATTTAGACTACGATTCCATACCCGAAGAATTCTCAAATTCCTTTTTAGGCCTGTTATCAACAAAAATCCTTATCCCATCTATCTATTAAAAATACAAATTGATAAACAATTTTTTTATAGTTGATTGTCTAGTGATATCCGCTAAGTACACAAAAAAAATGGGCCCGTTTTCGTCATACAATGATTACTCGATTCGATCCTTTTTTTCTTTGTATCATAATTCAATCAACTTAGGTTTTTCTAAGCTGTAACTTCAATTAAATAAGAATAGTTTCTTTTTGATAGACTATTCCAGTAAGATGGAATCCAATGCGGTTCCCAATATTTTTTTCTTAATTCTTATCACTTATCAATCAATTCCTGTTCCTGTAATGTAAAAAAGAACAATTCGAAAATTTTAATATTGGGCCATATTTTTTAATGATAATGAATCTGTTTTTATGTTATTTCGTACTGTAAAATTCTTTTCCTTGTGGGATCATTTTCCCCCGAGAAGTAATGAGAACAATGATAGAATGGATTGCTACCTATGTCTAGATCGCGGATAAATGGAAATTTTATTGATAAAACCTTTTCGATTGTAGCCAATATCTTATTACGAATAATTCCAACAACTTCAGGAGAAAAAGAGGCATTTACTTATTACAGAGATGGTGCGATTTGACTTTTTTTTTACTCTCGGTTTTACGAGAAATACACATGATTCGTGATCGGGAAAAAAAGAAAAAAATCTACGCTTGTAGAAGGTAAAGTTTGGAAATAGAACAATTCCTTCTGTCGTGTATCCTCGATTAATGCAGCCTCAGATGCTATGTTTCAATTCTCGATTCTAGTATTGAGCGAAAGGTTATACCTATAGGTTAGGTTCGGTATTACGGGTCAATCCTAACCAATAGGTAGCAGAGGGGAAGAAGCACTACACCTAGAAATTAACAACAGAAAAACTTTGTTATATTATAATTATAAAAAAAATTATCCCCTTCTTTCGCAAGCTTGGGACTAAAAGAATGGTTGGGACAACAAACATCCATCTCGTTTGTATTTTGGATACCCGTATAACCATCGAAGGCTGTTGAAGTGACTAATTCCTGGACATTGGGAAGCGTTGAGAACAAAGAAATTGTTGGAGTTATCTTTTCTCTCTAGTAACAATACGTTTAATGTTAAGAAAAGATCTCTTGCAGGAAGGTTGGCTAGAGATTTCTTGTAAAAACACTAGCCCTACTTAGTTCATAATGAGAAGATTTTCATCTTATTTATAATTTTATCATTATGCACATAAGGGAGGAGCCGTATGAGATGAAAATCTCATGTACGGTTCTGTAACGGAGATTCTGTGAATTGAATGACGACCGTAACGGATGTCAGCTCAATCCGAAGGGAATTATGCGGAAGCTTTACAGAATTATTATGAAGCTATGCGACTAGAAATTGATCCCTATGACCGAAGTTATATACTGTATAACATAGGACTTATCCACACAAGTAACGGAGAACACACGAAAGCTTTGGAATATTATTTTCGAGCGCTCGAACGAAACCCATTCTTACCACAAGCTTTTAATAATATGGCCGTGATCTGTCATTACGTGCGACTATCTCCACTATAGAAATAAAAAGTAAATAAAGATCAAATTCACTAGTAAATACTAGAAAAAGGGCGTTCTACATATGCATTGTCTAAAACAACGATTTTTATCAGCTGTAGAAAAGAAAGAAACTTCATAGAAGTTGAAATATGAAGAAATAGATATGCCTAGCTGTTTTATTCTATGGGTAAAGGATCTAATTGATAGAGTAAGCACCGTAAAGATCAATTAGTAAGGTTTTGCGCCGATACAAAAATAACTGCTTACTTATGTCATGATGTGAGACAAATGTTAGGAATCCACTTGTGTAATAGAGTCGATCCACTAAGATATTGAGCAGCGGTGTAGGATCAGATCCCAAAGATAGTAAGTCTTTCCTTTCGAAAGTCTTTTTCAAAAATTCTATATAAATTTCTATATGATATGAAACTGAGATAGTTACCTTTCAGAAAATTCTAATGATAGGCAAAATGTCTATGTTTTATTTTTCTGAAGGTGGGAGAAAAGATAAAACTAAAATAAACCGGATTT